ATATATTTGATCCCTTCCCCTATAAAAAAACTTGTAACACCAACCCCATTTATGATTCCATCAATTATACGTCTATCAAAAAAATGAGTTAGTTCAGCCAATCCCCTTATACCCATAGTTAATACCCTAGTGTAAAAAATATCTATGTAACCACGATTATATGACCAATTGTATATCCTATTTTTTATTTGGTCTAAGAGAATTCTTTTAGGTCCTATTTTTACAAATGAATTGATTAAGTCCAAATTCTGGAAAGATGAATAAACAGACCCATAGAAAATGGATGCTATGAATAGTCCGAAAAGGGCTATACTTAATGAAGAAATTGCATTTGTAAAAAACTCATACCAATCCATGGGACCGTGATTCCAATTTGAATGAAAAGAGTTTGTCGATGGAGTTAACCATTTGGATAATATATCCAAATCCATTTTTCCTTGATCAAAAGGAATTCCTATCGATCCAACGAACAAAGTAAATAGTACCAATATAAGCATCGGAAAAAGCATAGTATTGTCCGATTCATGAGGATACATAGAAGTGTATTTATTTCCAAAAGTAGTACTATAGTATCGCATCTGATTTCTTATATTATCATCAATTTTATATGCATCCTTTGAAAAAAAAGAGACCTTATTATTCATTGTTGAGAAAAGTAAATTTGGATTGGCCGCTTTAAGTACTTCTTTTTTTCCCCATAAAGAAATTGAAGAGAACGAACTATTTCTAGTGCTGCTGTAATTTTGAAAATGAACACGCAAATACCCATCAAAAGTAAGTAAATACACCCGAAACATATAAAATGCAGTTAATCCCGCTGTGAAAAAGGCTATTATAGCGAAAATGGGTGAATACAACCAACTATCATTAAGAATTTCATCTTTGGACCAAAAACAAGCAAGAGGCGGAATACCACAAAGAGAAAATGTACCTAATAAAAAACAAATTCTTGTAATTGGAACATATCTTCTTAAACCACCCATAAGAACCATATTTTGACTTTTATCCGGTGAATATCCAACAATAGGTTCCATTGAATGAATAATAGATCCAGATCCCAAAAACAATAAAGCTTTAGAATAAGCATGAGTGATCAAATGGAATAAAGCAGCTCGATAAGAACCTATACCTAGAGCTAACATAATATAACCCAATTGCGACATTGTAGAATAGGCTAAACTTCTTTTAATGTCTCTTTGAGCAAGAGCCAAAGTAGCTCCTAATAATACTGTTATTATGCCTATTAAAGAAATGAGATTCATTATGTAAGGTATAACTATGAAAAGAGGAAGAAGCCGCGCTACAAGAAAAATTCCGGCTGCTACCATAGTGGCAGCATGAATAAGAGCCGAAATAGGAGTGGGTCCTTCCATGGCATCAGGTAACCATACATGAAGAGGAAATTGTGCGGATTTAGCAACTGCACCGACAAATAATAAAGAGGCACACAGAATAGCAAATAAAGAGTTTAACTCATTATTATGGATCAAGTTATTAACTATTTTGAACAAATCACGAAATTCTAAACTACCTGTTATCCAATAAAGACTTAAGATTCCTAATAATAAACCAAAATCCCCTATACGATTAGTTACAAAAGCTTTCTGGCAAGCACTTGCTGCAATAGGTCGTGTGAACCAAAAACCTATTAATAAATAGGAGCACATTCCCACCAGTTCCCAAAAAATATGAATTTGTATCAAATTGGAACTAGTAACTAATCCCAGCATGGAAGTATTGAAAAAAGTCATATAAGAAAAAAATCTCAAATATCCTTGATCATGAGACATATAATTGTCACTATAAATAAGAACCAAAATTCCAACAGTAGTAATTAGCATTGACATAATAGAAGAAAGTGGGTCGATCAAGTGTCCGAACTCTAAGGAAAAATCACTATTGATGGTCCAAGACCATAGATATTGATAGATAAAACCTCCATTTATTTGCTGAATAGCCAGATTTGCGGAAAACGCCATAGTTATACTTAGAAGTAAAACACTAGCAAAGGCCCAAATACGACGAATATTTTTTGTTGCTGTTGGAACAAGCAAAAGTCCAAATCCTATTGATATAGTAATTGGAAGTGGAAGAAAAGGTATTATCCATGCATATTGAGATGTATATTCCATAAGAAAACTAAGTTAAATTTTTTCTTATTTTATTAATTTAGTTGTTTCCGATTCACCAACTCTTATATTTTTTTTTTTTTGAAAGGAATAATAAAAGAAATCAACAAAAAAAATATTTCAATTATTCTTATTTTTTCGCCTATATTTGAAATATTCAAAAAATTACAATTGGTTAGTTAATGATTAAATGCTAGGAAAAATTAACAAAGAAAAGGTTATTTCCCTCTTTTTACCTAAAGATAAAGAATGATACTAAGATACAGAATATGAAATTCTTAATCATTCTACTTAATCATTCTAATAGTACTATTACTATTGTATTCTGGTGATATATAATCATATAGTAAGGAAAAAGAGTTACACAAAAAAGAGTGCTTTATTCAAATATAGTATCCATCAATAACTCAAGTAAAAACAAAGCAAGTTAATTTTTTTTTTTGAGTGATTACCTAACTCATTGTTAAATTGATTGGATTCCAATTCAATAAGGAAAACTTATGTTTATCATGAATTCCATGATATTCCTTACTTCGTATAGAACCGCACTAAAAAATAAGAAAGAAAATAGCTAAGGTTACAAGATTACCATTATAAGATAATGGAATATCTTATTTAACAAGTTAACCACTTATTGAAATTGGAACTTAAATTCAAAAAATGATGTTCGGAACTTAAAAAAAAAAAAAATACTTTTTTCCTTTCTTCTATTTCTTTTTTAATGTACTATGTTATGGCATGTGTGATGCACATGTATATATATACAAATTCTATATATATAATTTATATATTATCAAAAAAGAATTATAATAATTAATTTTATCCACGGAATAAGTATAGATAAAGAAGGAACGATCTATATTGAACAATAGATGTTTTTCACATACAACAATAAAATTAGTAACTTTTTTTGAATGGCAGTTCCGAAAAAACGTACTTCTATGTCAAAAAAACGTATTCGAAAAAATATTTGGAAAAAAAAAGGATATCTAGCTGCAGTAAAAGCTTTTTCTTTAGCTAAATCAATTTCCACAGGGTATTCAAAAAGTTTTTTTGTGCCACAAACAAGTAATAAGGCCTTGGAATAATTTAAATCGACATGTCGCAAAGAACTTCCATTTCATTTTTTAAATGAAATGATTTGTATTAACTATAATGGAAATGTATTGATGTATTGAACTCCTCAATATTAATTATAACTAGCTGCTGTGGTATCGGTATCTCGAAAAAATTATTCTTTCTATTTGGTTCTAAGTATTTTTTATTTTTTTTTTCCTATCAATTCACTTTTCACAATAGAAAAATAGAATTCTATTGTGAAAAGTACAGTACAATTATAATAGAGATTGAAACTCTCTTATTATATGTCTATCCAAAAATAGTTTAGTAAATATATTATGATGAATTAACAATTAATTATTTATAGAACAAGGAAGATTAATACTTAATTAAAGTTTAAAGTAAGTATCGACATCATTAAAAAAATGACTTGATTCAGCGATTAAATTTGGATAGGATTTCATCCTAGTTATTTTATTTTGTTCATTGATAAAATTCATCTTTTTCATTTTGAATCTATGAAATAAAGCATAAAAAAAAAATCTAAAAAAGAACAATTCTTAGTTCCATCTCTCGGCTGAGAACAAAACTATCGAGTCCAAAAAGTTCTGGGGGAAATTTGTTTATACTATGTGAAACTTGATTGTGAAAACATAATCCTATGATGATACTGACTAACTATTATTTAAAATGCAAATAGGAATTAAACGACTCCTTATTCATGGAATCCTCGAATCTCGACGCTTCAACAAGAATTTACTATTATTATTTAAAGTAAGCCGCCATGGTGAAATTGGTAGACACGCTGCTCTTAGGAAGCAGTGCTAGAGCATCTCGGTTCGAGTCCGAGTGGCGGCATTCCCCAATTTTCTAAAAGGAAGACAATAGAACCTATAATGTATTCAATTTTCAATTTCTATTTTGTATAATAGGACCCTTTTTATGATATTTGCAACTTTAGAACATATATTAACTCATATCTCTTTTTCTATCATTTCAATTGTGATTATGATTCATTTGATGATCTTATTAGTTCACGAAATGATAGGATTACGTGATTCGTCGGAAAAGGGAATAATAGCTACTTTTTTCTCCATGACAGGATTATTAATTACTCGTTGGATTTATTCAGGACATTTTCCCTTAAGTAATTTGTACGAGTCATTAATCTTCCTTTCATGGAGTTTTTCCATTATTCATATGATTCCATATTTTAGAAATCATAAAAATGATCTCCAGACAATAACCACACCGAGTGCTATTTTTATCCAAGGCTTCGCTACGTCGGGTCTTTCAACTGAAATGCATCGATCTGTAATATTAGTACCAGCTCTACAATCTCAATGGTTAATGATGCACGTAAGTATGATGTTATTGAGCTATGCAGCTCTTTTATGTGGATCGTTATTATCAGTTGCTCTTCTAGTCATTACATTTAGAAAAAAAATAGATATTTTTTGTAAAAGCAATAATTTATTAATTAAGTCATTTTTATTTGGTGAGAACGAATACTTAAATGAGAAAAGAAGTGTTTTTAAAAACACTTCTTTTCTTTCATTTCCAAATTATTACAAATATCAGTTAACTCAACGTTTGGATTATTGGAGTTATCGTATCATTAGTTTAGGGTTTACCTTTTTAACCATAGGCATACTTTCGGGAGCAGTATGGGCTAATGAGGCATGGGGATCTTATTGGAATTGGGACCCAAAAGAAACTTGGGCATTTATTACTTGGACCATATTCGCGATTTATTCACATACTAGAACAAATCAAAGTTTGCAAGGTACGAATTCGGCACTTGTGGCTTGTATAGGATTTCTTATAATTTGGATATGCTATTTTGGAATCAATCTATTAGGTATAGGTCTACATAGTTATGGCACATTCACATTAGCACCTAACTGAATAAAATAAGTTACATGAAGAATACATAGGAACATTGTTCATAACCATATATGCTCATATCCCTATATAATATAATTATGTGCGCGTTTTTGAGAACTATTCAATTCAACAAATAGTTCTCAAAAACGCGAGTCTCGTTAAAATTATAATTCACTTTCTTTCTTTTTTTGCATTGTACAACCAATGCAACGATTTAAAAATTCTTAAAATCGCAGTTATTTTATAAGACTTTTAGTCTCATTAATGAAAACAAAACTATCTATGAAAGTAATTAGATAAGATAGTTTCTACCTTATCAACAGATAGCGAAAAAACGAAATCTGGATAAATACCAATTGCTATTACGGGTAGAAGGATACAGATCGAAACAAAGAGTTCTCGCGGTCCAGAATCCACTAAATAAAAATTAGAGTTTAGGGCATTGAATAGTTTATATCCATAGAACATCTGGCGTAACATAGATAATAAATAAATAGGAGTTAATATGATTCCTATTGCCATTACAAAAGTAATTAAGATTTTTGGCATTAAAAGATATTTTGGACTGGTAATTATTCCAAAAAATACTACTAATTCTGCAACAAAACCACTCATTCCCGGCAATGCAAGAGAAGCCATCGAAAAACTACTAAACATGGTAAATATTTTTGGCATTGGGATGGATATGCCCCCCATTTCATCTAGATAAACAAGGCGTATTCGATCACAACTCGTTCCCGACAAGAAAAAAAGTGCAGCACCAATAAATCCATGAGAGATTATTTGTAAAATGGCTCCATTAAGCCCCGTGTCGGTTATAGAAGCAATTCCTATAATTATGAAACCCATGTGAGATACGGAGGAATAGGCTATTCTCTTTTTTAAATTTCGTTGACCGAGAGAAGTTGAAGCTGCATAGATTATTTGCATAGTTCCCACTATTAGCAACCACGGAGAAAATAGACAATGAGCATGGGGTAATAATTCCATATTAATCCGAATCAATCCATATGCTCCCATTTTTAATAAGATTCCAGCTAGAAGCATACATGTACTGTAATGTGCTTCTCCGTGGGTATCTGGTAACCATGTATGCAGGGGTATAATTGGTGATTTGACAGCATAAGCAATAAGGAAACCCAAATAGAATATTATTTCCAATGACACAGGATATGATTGATTAGCTAATCTTTCAAAATCTAATGTTGGTTCGTTGAAACCATACAAACCCATACCTAGAACTCCTATTAAGAGAAAAATGGAACCCCCTGCCGTGTACAAAATAAACTTTGTAGCTGAGTACAGACGTTTCTTTCCCCCCCACATAGATAAAAGTAAGTAAACAGGAATTAATTCTAACTCCCACATAATGAAAAAAAGTAAGAGGTCTCGAGAAGAAAATAATCCTATTTGACCACTATACATTGCTAACATGAGGAAATAGAACAATCGTGAATTTCGAGTAACTGGCCAAGCTGCTAAAGTGGCTAAAGTAGTGATAAATCCTGTCAGTAAAATAGGTCCTATGGAAAGTCCATCGATTCCCAATCTCCAGTGAAAATCAAAAATATTAATCCATTTGGCATCTTCTTCCAATTGGATTAATGGATCGTCTAATTGAAAATGATAACAGAATACATAGGTAGTTATTAGGAGTTCTAATAAACAAATACATATAGTATACCAGCGAAAGACCTTATTCCCCTTATAGGGAATAAAAAAAATGGAAGAACCCACAAATATTGGCAAAACTACAATTATTGTTAACCAAGGAAAATAACTCGTGATAAAGACAAGATACACTTTGACCAGAAAAACCCGTACTCAATAAATAAAATTTATTTTATTCCGAGTACGGGTTTTTTCGGTAAAGAGGAATCAAAAGATTCAAGTGGAGTTTTTTGTAACGTATCAATAAGATAGAGCCATGCTGCGAGTTGTTTCATTCCATAAATAAACACGGACACTCAAAAAATCTGTTGGACAGGCGGATTCACATCTCTTACAACCTACACAGTCTTCTGTTCTTGGCGCGGAAGCAATTTGCTTAGCTTTACATCCGTCCCAAGGTATCATTTCCAATACATCCGTGGGGCAGGCTCGTACACATTGAGTACACCCTATACATGTATCATAAATTTTTACTGAATGTGACATTGGACCTATAAATTTCCGTTTTGAACATAAAAAATTTTCAATCTGGTAAAATCAATAGTAAATACTCTATTCTAGACACCAGACGAATCAGTGGTTTATCAATTTCTTTTTTAAGAATTCATTTATTCTATTTCTAAATCTGTTCATGAGAGAGGTCCAAGAGACTTTGATTTTTGTTTACACAATCATGATCATAGCATATGCGAATTGAAATTGGTCAAGGTATATAATATATTATATGTCTTATACCTGTATTTATATAAAAATTACGACTAATTATTCAACAAATTTGATTGATTGATACGAGTTGATTTTCTGTTACGATGGATCGACGAAACAATAGCTAGTCCAATAGCTGCTTCCGCAGCTGCAATAGCTATAACAAAGATTGAAAAAATGTCTCCTTTTAATTGGCGACTATCAAATAAATCAGAAAATATTACGAGATTAATATTAACTGAATTTAGTATAAGCTCAAGACACATCAGTGCTCTAACCATGTTTCGACTTGTAATCAACCCATAGATACCGATAGAAAATAAATATACACTAAAAAAAAGTACATGTTCAAACATCATTGACAAACTCCTCATCAATCAGGATTCATTTCAATATGAACAACAATTCAACAGATTCGCTTGACTAGAATAATTACAGAACAAAAGAAAGTATTGGCAATAAACTAAAAACTTTTTTCAAACCTTTCCATTTTTAATTTCGAATTTATAATTCTAAGAATTTTTTATCTAAGTATTTCTTATTGACGAGCCATAGTAATTGCACCTATTAAGGAAACTAAAAGGATTATTGAAATGAGTTCAAATGGAAGATAAAAATCTGTTGATAAATGAATCCCAATTTGTTGAACGTTACTTATTAGGTCTTGTTCTATAATCTGCTTTGATCTTGTCGTCCAAATAATTCCGTACCATGATGTATCTGGGATAGTAGTAATTAGTGAAAAAAAAATACTTGTACAAACTAGTGAAGTAACCCCATCCCCAATGGTCCAAAGATAGGAATCGTTGGAATACTCTGAACCATTCATAAACATCACTGCAAATATTATTAAGACATTTATAGCTCCCACATAAATAAGGAGCTGCGCAGCAGCTACAAAATAGGAATTCGATGGAATATAGAATAAGGATATACAAACAAGAACCAATCCCAATGAAAAGGCAGAAAAAATGGGATTGGTAAATAATACTACTCCCAGACCTCCTAATATAAGGATTGATCCCAGAAATAGTACAAGAATTTCATGTATTGGCGCAGGTAAATTCATTATGTGTAAAAGAAGAAATAAATAAGTCGAAATTTTGCATGACCTTACTCAATGGTCCAGGAAATGAGTTACCCCATTTTTTTCTTGTATATGATACCTTCCTAATTGAATTAAATCTTAATGTAGTATGTATTAATGTAGATATAGATAAAGTTATTGGACCAATCCTACTTTTTTTTATCCGAAATATAAAGAAAAGAGTAGTTCGAATTGTATATTTCGAAATCATCACGAAAAAAATATAAACTATTCTTAGTTTAGATTAAACACCGATTGCCGATAATCAATAGTTATTCGTTTTTTATTATTTTAGTTACTAAGTTAGTATTTTTTTTTTATTACTAACCAAGCGAAATGAAAGAAGCTTGGATCCTTTATATGAAAAAAAAAATCTTAGTAATTCGTAATCGTTCTTGAATCAAGGGGTTTATCTTTGTCTATTTTGATTTCAGTCGAATTCATAACTATTTGAATTGCGTAATCTCCAATTACTGACATTGGTAACCGACCCAAAGCAATTTGATTATAATTCAACTCGTGACGATCATAAGTAGAAAGTTCATATTCTTCAGTCATTGATAAACAGTTTGTTGGACAATACTCGACGCAGTTACCACAAAATATACAGACCCCAAAATCAATACTATAATTAAGCAATTGTTTCCTTTTAACATCTCTCTCAAATCTCCAATCAACGACGGGTAGATCTATGGGACATACACGAACACATACTTCACAAGCAATACATTTATCAAATTCAAAGTGGATTCGACCACGGAAACGCTCTGATGTGATCGATTTTTCATAAGGATATTGAATAGTTACAGGTAAACGATTTGTGTGGGATAGGGTAATTATGAAACTTTGACCAATGTACCTCGCAGCTCGTACTGTTTGTTGACTATAATTCATGAACCCAGTCATTATAGGGAACATATTGTAGATATCCATGAATAAATTGATGTTTCTTTCTCTTCTTTGAGAAAAGTTATGAATAAAAAAATAAATATCGTTATGTTATTCTCTTATTTCTTATTTATAGTGAAACAAGTTGGGAAGAAGTTGTCAATAATAGATTCCCTAAAGAAATAGGTAAAAGAAATTTCCATCCAAGATTTAATAGCTGGTCCATTCTCATCCTAGGTAAAGTCCATCTTGTTGTGATAGGAATGAACAGAAACAAATAAGCTTTAACTAATGTAATAAAGATACTAATTGTCATTGCAAAAACTCCAGCCATTTTCTTTATTCTGAAAAGTTCAGGAATGAATATGTATGGAATAGAGAAATTCCATCCACCTAAGTAAAGAACTGCTACAAATAATGAAGAAACTAATAGATTGAGGTAAGATGCAACATAAAATAAACCGTATTTGATACCTGAATATTCGGTTTGATACCCTGCGACTAATTCCTCTTCTGCTTCTGGTAAATCAAAAGGTAATCTTTCACATTCTGCTAGAGAAGAAATTAAAAAAACTATAAACCCTATAGGTTGACGCCATAGATTCCACCCCCAAAAACCATATTTTGACTGTGCCTCAACTATATCAACTGTACTTAAACTGTTAGATAATCATAGTCGAAAATAACATTACTGTTCCTATCGCTATTCCAAAACCGTACATGAAACCTCAGCTTCATACGGCTCCTCTATGGTCACAAATAAATATAAGGACTGATTCCGTATTATTGGTATCCTTGTAGGTAGATAGAATAAAAAAATACATCAAACAATCCCCGATTAGACCAATGAAATTCCGTCTGCTAGAATAACAAAAAAAGCACTTCCGAATTGATCTCATCCCTTATAATTTTAATTGCTCTTTTTTCAGTAATAACTTAATACTTTAATAAAATACTCGTTATATCAATAGATCTAAAGAATTAGATACTAGTTCATGAATCATGATAAGAATTCCATATGTCTGGGTATGGATCGAGGAAAGAAAGAATAAGAATCTTTTTTTATTATTTTATTCATTTTTCCTTTTTATCTATTCTATTATTACTATTTATTATTTTATTGCATTCCGTTTCTTTTGTTCCTTTTCTTCGTTCTCTGAAGAGGGTACTGTCAAAAATAGATAAAGGATTAATTCGTTCTTGATAGTCATTTATTTAATCAGTGAATAGGAACATACTCTAGATCGGAATCGTGGGGAGTACTGCTTGCTCATTTCTACCAACTTGAAGCCCTTATTATGATTCGTTTTACGCAGAAATATCTCTTTTTTTGATGCCTTACATTATCTCCATTACTAATCCTTTGTGTACCTTGGTCTTTCTAACCTTCCACTAATTTTTGATTGATCCCGGTATGGTAATATATACAAGGTAGTAGTAGAAACTCCATACAGTTGATCTTTTGCATCCGCTTCAAGATATGGTGACTAATTAAAGAATCTCAATCTTGGGGTAAACAGTTTCCATTGCTTATGTTTACTTCGACTTTATTCTTGTACATAGGGAATGAGATTTTCTCTTCTTACTGCAATTTATAAGCTGTTTTGTTTCACTCATATAACTATCTGGTTTAATTGATCAGCCCGAATGATGAATAATGATGAATAAAAAAAAAGAAAAATATCTATTCAATATATTCAACCTCTTTCCTATAAATAAAGGAAAGAGTTAAAAGCTGATGTTCCAACGAATCACACGTAGAGATATTGATAACACACATAGAGTTAATGGTATTTCATAACTAATAGATTGAGCAGCAGCTCGTAGACCACCTGAAAAGGAATATTTATTATTCGATCCATATCCTGACATAAGAAGCCCAATAGGAGAAATACTTGAAATAGCGATCCATAAAAAAACACCTATACTTAGATCAGCTAAAACAAGGCGATACCCAAAAGGAATTACTAAATAACTTAGTAGGATTGATATGACCGCTATAGACGGTCCGACACTAAACAAACCAATATCTCCTCTAGATGGGAGAAGGTCCTCTTTAAAAAGTAGTTTGATCCCATCTGCTAAAGCTTGAAGAATTCCCATTGGGCCAGAATATTCTGGCCCAATACGTTGTTGTATCGCTGCGGATATTTCTCTTTCTAACCAGACAATTACTAGTACCCCTATTGTGATTCCTAATATAAGGGTCAAAATAGGGACAAACAGCCATATGAGTCCATAGACTTCTTTTAAGGATTCCGATCTATAAAAAGAATTGATAGCTTGTACTTCTGTCGTATCAATTATCATTTCAACGATCAACTTCTCCCATAATGATATCTATACTACCTAGTATCGTCATGATATCAGCCAATTTCATTCTTTTAACTAGCTGAGGAAGAATTTGCAAATTGATGAAACCAGGTGGACGAATTTTCCATCTCCAGGGGAAAACACTATTATCCCCTATCAGATAAATTCCCAATTCTCCTTTTGGGGCTTCTACTCTCACATAAAGTTCTTGTTTCGACAATTCAAAATTAGGTGAAGGTTTTTTACTAATGAATCTATATTCAAAATCATTCCATTCGGAATTCTTTCCTCTATCAAACCGTCGGACTTCTAAATTTTCATAAGGTCCCCCAGGAATTCCTTCTAAAGCCTGTTGAATAATTTTTATGGATTCCGTCATTTCACCTATTCGTACTAAATAACGAGCTAATGAATCTCCTTCTTTTTGCCATTGGACTTCCCAATCGAATTCATTGTAACACTCATAATGATCAACTTTACGAAGATCCCATGGGATTCCAGAAGCTCGTAACATGGGTCCTGATAAGCCCCAATTTATTGCTTCCTCTCCGCCAATAATACCCACCCCTTCAACTCGTTCCAAAAAAACAGGATTCCGCGTAATAAGTTTTTGATACTCCGCAACTCCTGTTAAAAAATAATCGCAGAAATCCAAACATTTATCTATCCAGCCATGAGGTAGATCAGCAGCTACTCCTCCGATACGGAAATAATTATGCATCATTCGCATACCTGTGGCAGCTTCGAATAGATCATATAGTAATTCCCTCTCTCTGAAAATATAGAAAAAAGGAGTCTGTGCACCAATATCTGCCATAAATGGTCCAAGCCATAACAAATGAGAAGCTATACGACTCAGTTCCAGCATAATTACTCTGATATAGCTGGCTCTTTGGGGTACTTGAACATTTCCCAACTGTTCTGGCGCATTTACCGTTATTGCCTCTGTGAACATAGTAGCTAAATAATCCCAGCGTGTTACATAAGGCAAATATTGTATAATTGTTCGGTTTTCCGCTATTTTTTCCATCCCTCTGTGTAAATAGCCCAATATGGGTTCACAGTCAATAACATCTTCACCGTCGAGAGTAACGATCAGTCGAAGAACACCATGCATTGATGGGTGGTGAGGACCCATATTGACTATCATGAGATCTTTTCTTTTAGCCGGTATAGTCATATTTTTTCTTCCCCGATTCATTATTCCATGAATTTATCAAAACTAGGTTCGTCAAAGTGAAAAATCTAATAACAAAAAACTCAAACGAATCATTAAATTAACGAGTTTTTGCCTCCCGAATATCCAACTGACCAATTAATTTCTTATAACGTACTCTATTTTTCTTTGACAAATAAACCAAGAGTCGTTGACGTTTTCCCAGAATCTTTCGTAGACCCCTTTGTGATAAAAAATCTTTTTTGTGCAATTCCAAATGTGAAGTAAGTCTACGTATCCTATTGGTGAAACTGAATACTTGAAATTCAACAGCCCCTTTGTTTTCTTCTTTTTCTTCTTGTGGAATAAACGAGATGAATGAACTTTTGACCATAAAAAAATTATTCTATCTTTTCTTTTTTTTCATGGATTTTAGCGATCGGGAAAAATAATATAAATTATATTATGCCAGTTCTTTTAATCTGGTACACACAAAAATTTGTATTTATTCATATACTGCTTTTTTTTTATACCTAAAAAAAGGGATTCCGCAGATTTATTCCTAGGAATGGATACGCCATTAAATCAGTATCGTGCACCAGAAAATTAACACAATGTATATATGTGAACATGTTTCGGCTTTCATTTTCATTCATTTTTCAAATATGTTGTGCGTTATATTATATAGGAAATAGAATATACCATTAACTAATTCCGAATCGTGTTCTGACTCGTGGATACATATGTATTCTTGACATACTGAACCGACTCCCATTATTAGTATCAAACCAATAGCGATTCATACAAGCTAAATCTTCTAATCGGAAATTAGGCCAAAGAAACAATTTGAATTTAATGAATTTATTTGCATCTGTATTAAGATGCTCATTCAAAAATTGCCCGCAGTTTCTTATGTTCTTTTCATTACAAAATAGTGGATTTTTATCCATAACATTCCAATTCCGCGAATTAAAACAAATTAGAATTCTCAATTCTCTACGACGTCTAGGAGATGGAATATTTTCAGGAACAAGAAAATCATAAAAATTTTTGTCTTCATTCACAAGCATATTTGTATGTCGTACAATGGATCTATCGAAATTATTCTTGTCAACATATCTTTTTTTTATGTATTTCCCATTAGCTTGTTGCTTACTCTTATCGACCAATGAAATACCTATGGTTTGATATATAATCAATTTTCCATCCCTTTTTATAGATAGACGAACCGGTTCTATAATCAATATTCCTTTTTTTATCAATTCTGTAAGAGCTAGATCCTTCTGAATAAGCATTCCATCCAGATGCATCTCTCCTCTTTGAATCGATGATATCGCAATTTCCCTTGGATTTATCAGTCTAAGTAAGAGACAATATACCTTGATATTATTGATCATTCTTTGATTCAAGGGGGCATCCCATCTTAATTGAAAAAGGAAATACTTTTTCAGGAAAAAATATAGTTCTGCTTCCTTTTTGTTCTTGTGTTTGGATTGTTTTTTCTTTTTATGTTTTTTAATCTCTGATCCCGTGTAATTTTCTTCAATATCTTTTTTTTTTTTTTGTTTTCGTAGATCTGATCCAAGATCCCCTTGGCTTTCTTGTTCGTTTTTTTCTTGGTTAGACTTTTCTAGTTCAAGATCCTCTTTTTGATTAGATGATATATGAGGATTCTTTTTTTGATCTACGTTGATGTTTTTATATTGATTAATATTTTCATAGAAATACAAGTCAAAAAGAAGTAATTTTATTGGTATGATCCACGGTTTAATCTTATATGCATCAAAAAGTAGCAAAAATTCTGGGAAACCCCAAGGTTCTATATTTGATATGGCACGATCTACCTTTTCTTTATTCATTCCCATCCAATCTAAAAAGATTTTTTTTTTATTAGATGCCTTGATTTCTTGAGAAATCGTAAGAGAAAAAATATCTTTTTTTTTCATTTTTTTATAATTATTACTTTCACTCTTAGCTTTAGTATTTTTATTAATCTTGGTACCTATATGTACATTCGTCCAGGTCTCAATATCTAAATTCTTTTTAAGACAAAAATGAAGAATTCTACAATCAAAATATTTTCTATCCAGATTTTTATCCCTATCAATAATATATCCTTGTTCTAGAGAATCACTAATGGCTATATTTACGAATACATAAAAAGATTCTGGTTTCAGTATATTAAAATTATATGGAATTTCTTGGTTCCTATTTACTTGTAATGTTGATCCATAAATATATGAGTCTTTCCTATCCCCATAATTTACATATTCATGTGATAAAAGATCATATCTGTAGTATTTTTTCAATTTGGCTTTTTGACTCTTCAATGAATCCACTTCATAATAATTTTGTTTCATGTAATGAATTAATTGGTTTTTTTCTTTTTTATGTAAATTTAATTTGATTGAGTTTTTATTTTGAATCATATGACGTTGATTGACTTTATTTCGCCATTTTCTCGGTACTAATCGAGACCATTTGGTCTGAGATAAATTGTATTGATAATGACCCTTTAACCAGTTTTTCCATTTATTCATTCCCGACTTAGGCACTTTGTTATACCTTGATTTGGTGCCAAATATTCCTCGTGTCATACAATAATCCTTAATTTTATCCCTAAGAAAGGGATAGGTCCCGTCATATTGAAGTAGAGATCTCAAGTGATACTTGTTAAGAAATTGGGTTTGTGATAATGTATAAAATACATATGCTTGGGACAAGGAAGAAAAGGCACAATAAATATTTGAATCTTTATTACTACGAATATTAGTATTAATAATACTGTTTTTATAAAACGACTTTTTTATAATCGAAATAAAATTCATAGTATTTTGATTTGTTTTATCAATTCCTTCTTGATTTGTTTCATCATCGTAAATGGATTTATCGAGAATTTTTTCTGTTGATTCAAAGAAAAGTTGTTCATTCATCCTGGAAATGTTAATGGTACATAGCAAGATATCCATGTATCTTTGTTCAATCAAAGATTTCATAAAAAAATGTGATTTACGTATTAATCTAATATTTTTTCTTTTGAATATTTGCCAAATATCTTTCTGTGATTCTGATCTTTTATCATCACAAGTTAAAACTATTTTTTTATTTTCTTTTGTAATTTGTTCTATTTGATTACTTATTATTATTGTCCTACCAACAAGATCTTTCATTTTTTTTTCTACAAGTGAAAAATTTGTCCGATTCCTGGATCGAGTTTTAATCGTCGATTCGTGGGTAATTTTATTACGGATTTTCGAATCTTTTGCATTTTTATTTGGTTCATATACTTTAACTATTTGTTTTATAAATAGAAGTATTTTGATGAACCATATTTTTTTTTCTTTATTTAATCTTAGAACTCGAAATTTTTTTTTTACTTTTATCATTTTTTTTTCGACTTCTTTATAAATGGGTTCAAAAAAAGAAGGTCGTTTTCGGGGAGAACCGAAGGGTAGATCCGCTTCCATTCCCCAGATTGTTAAAAAGCAAAAATGGTCTTTTTTTCTTTTTTTTTTTATTGGATCTATATGATGAGATCGTATCTTAGGCTTTCGCCAAGGTTTTAGCAAAAAAGGAAATAGAATCTTTATTTGAATACCATCTGTCAACCAATTTTTGGGAAATTCCGTTTCTGATAATTGAACGCCATTATAGGTGCATTTAACATGCATTTCTCTATTCCATTCCTTCAAATCTTCATACCATTCGGGTAATTGGAATAATAACATACGACCAATATTTTTAACTATTATCAATGAAGGTAATACAATGTATTTTCTAAGAAAAGATTGGGCTACTAACATTGAACCCCTTATTGGTTGAGCAAATATAATGGTATCCCAAGTTTCTGATATTGCTATCCGTTCCTTTTCCTCTTTTTTCTCTTTGTTTTTTTTCTCCTTTTCTTTTATCTCTTCCTCCTCACAATCGGAAATTTTCAATTCTGGTTCTCGTTCTCCCCCCAGCCAATTCCTAAAAATGAGATTCATTATTTCCGAAATATCAAAAGAAGTGAAAAAAACTGTTTTGTCTATTCGATCCAAAAAAAGGGGGGAATGTACATTTGCTTGAAACATTTCCCAAGTAATTGTTTTACGTCTTTGAGCACGCATAGATCCTTTGATTATATCTCGTCGAAAATCCGATTGTTGTGAGTAACGTATCAAAGCCACCTCTTCCGCTTGATCATTATTACTACTACTATTCGTACTAGTAATAGAATTCGTATTCTGATCGTTATCAGTAAAAATTATTACGCGTTTAGCTTTTCTTGAACGAATGTCATGATTTTCTGTCGATTCTTCCTCATTTTCTTCCTCTTCTTCCAAATCATTGGTCAATTTATATGACCATCGAGGAACCTTTTTACTTATTTCTTCTATTCCAACGGATTCTTTTGTAATTGTTCTTTGATCATTTGGATCATTTGTAATTACATCAAATACAAATTTTAAAGATTTTGCTTTATTTTCTGAATCAATTCTTCTTTTTTCTTCCCCTAAATAAAAGTTTTTCAAATTAAAACTGGATGTGGTCTGAAAAGAGGATTCATTAATTAAATGTAAGGAATTATCAGTATAAGTAAATAGTGATTCCTCATCAAAA